TCAGGAAGGAGGGTTCATCTTTTTCTGTTTTAGGGACAGGTAGATTTCATCTACCGGATCGTTGTATATATCCATTTTGGTTAGAGATTCCCCGTACAAATGATCTTTAACTACATATGCATCTGATCATATATGTATTACAATATACAATAAAGTCAATAAAGTTAAAGAAAAAGAAGGAGGATTTTCAATGCGAGATATAAAAACATATCTCTCCACGGCACCTGTGCTAACTACTCTATGGTTCGGGTCTTTAGCGGGTCTATTGATAGAGATCAATCGTTTATTCCCAGATGCGTTGACATTCCCCTTTTTTTCATTCTAGTTATTGACATGGGAAGGGATCAAGAAGATTAGAGATACAATAAATTCTCTGTGACTAACCCCCCCCCTTTTTTCGGTTCTTTAGGATAGGAAAGAAAGAGTAAAGAATAAAAGTGGATTGAATCTCATCGAAACTCGGGTTCGGGTTAATATAGGGAGAACAGAAATGGAAATGTGGGTCGAGGGCAGGCTGTTCAAGATCATACAAGATACTAAATGAAATACTGGGATTGGGAATAATTGATAGTTAGAAATATTTGTATTACTTAATAATTTGGTTACTCTATTGATTGCAACGAAATCTTTCATAATTGAATTGGATTTCGAGTTAGCAACCTCTCGTCTATTTATTTTTCATTCCTTTCTTCTTCGCTTCGGTTCGAATCGAAAATAGAAGAATTGAGTGAATTCAAAATCCAAAGGAGGTTCATGGCTAAGGGTAAAGATGTCAGAGTAGTAGTGATTTTGGAATGTACCAGTTGTGTCCGAAATGGTTTGAATAAAGAATCGCGGGGCATTTCCAGATATATTACTCAAAAGAATCGACACAATACACCTAGTCAATTGGACTTGAAAAAATTCTGCCCTTATTGTTACAAACATACGATTCATGGGGAGATAAAGAAATAAATCGAACGGAACGCGTGTGCCACTCTTCCAAGGAAGAGGAAGAAATTACATATACATATATAATATATACAAATCCAGTCCTATTTTGGTCGGATCCGAAATGAATGAAGAAATAGGATTTTAGAAATAAGAAATAAACCATGGATAAATCCAAGCGGCCCTTTCATAAATCCAAGCGATCTTTTCATAGGCGTTTGCCCCCAATTGGATCGGGGGATCGAATTGATTATAGAAACATGAGTTTAATTAATCAATTTATTAGTGAACAAGGAAAAATATTATCTAGACGAGTGAATAGATTAACCTTGAAACAACAACGATTAATTACTATTGCTATAAAACAAGCTCGTATTTTATCTTCGTTACCTTTTCTTAATAATGAGAAACAGTTTGAGAGAACCGGGTCGATCCCTAGAACTACTGGTCCTAGAACCAGAAATAAATAAGCCTATTCCTCAATCGAATCAAAACTCTAATTCGAACTCAGATTGAAGTTTTGTTCGAAAAAGCCGAGAGATTGTCGCGCCGTAATGTAATAATAAAAAAAAGAATGGGGGAAGAATAAATCTTTTTTTTTTTTTTATTGAAACGTGTTCGTTCATTCCTACTACTTATCTTATCATACGAATTTCTACTATACCCTCCCGGAGTTCATTCTCCGGGGAACTCCGTTTAAAGTATTCCAGTGAATTCCTTCCAATCTCCTTATTTGATGATCGCATTGGAAATCGTGTCAAGACAATTCCTATTTGATATGGCTATTTGTGCAGGTATTTTACGATTAAGAAGCAACTGCCTCTTGTACAGATCAAGTATTAATCGACTATAACTATGGGATCCCCTATTCGCACGAGTTACTGCATTTATCCGAGTGATCCACAAACGACGAAAACTTCTCTTTCGCCTGCCTCTATCCCGATGAGTGGAAACCAAAGCTCTCATTTTCTGTTGAGTAGTAGTTCGAGTAAGTCTTGAATGAGCCCCTCGAAAGGTTGCTGCAAATAAACGAATTTTTGTTCTACGTCTCCGAGCTATATATCTTCGTCTAACTCTGGTCATTGAATCAAAAGAAACTTTGATGAATAACTAATTGATTTCTTTTCTTTCAGTCATTCTTTTCCCCTCTCCTGGTTTATTAATAACAAAACGGATTCTTCCGATGTATAAAATTAAAATAAAAATTCCAATGGCTTTTGCTACTATAACCTTCCCAACCACGATTTTTTGATTTCTTCCGGGCATTTCACCTCAAAAAAAAAAGAAATTGTACCGATATTAGGTATAAAATAAATCGTAAATGGACAAATAGTGGCTTCCATCGTTTCTATGGTTACTTCTTAAACGGCGAGGTCCTCTCTATACACCGGAGCCCCTTTCCTCATTTAATCAATGTTATTGGTAACTTGTACAGTTCACGCTCTTTGGCTCTACCGATGAATTATCGAATAATAGGTCTTTTTTCAATGGGATCTATCCATACAGTGACGGCATTTAATTATGAAGGTTGAATAGGTAGCTGACCCTGTTAGTCCGTTCTTGCAAGAGTAGGAGCATAATCTTTCTGCTTCTTAAATATCATTCCCCCGCTTAATGGATAACCATTTGCTACCAATGGGAATTGCTTTTCATCTCAAATCGAGGTGATTGGATTTGCACCAATGGAAACCATAAATTCCATACAAATAGAGGTATACGAGAGATCTTTATTTTTCGATAGTGAATGGAGTTCTTCCATTCTATTCATTGGTACGAGTCATTGATACTGTAAAAATCGTCTCATTTGTTCTAGCTCATGATCCGAACGAGTCGCACATACACCCTAGTACATGTTCCTCGACGCTGAGGACATCCTCGAAGAGCGGGGGATTTCGTGACATTTCTGATTGGCTGTCTTGTGTTTCTAATAAGTTGTTTAATAGTTGGCATGCTGAATCATATACAGAATGGGCTGGTTTAGATCGATCCTAACCGGATGATTATGAATTACTTCCATTTCATATTTTACCCAGGTAAGAAGATAAAAGATCAAATAAGGGTTCATTCAAATTATGATTCGAAATGGAATCAAAGATTTATGCGAAATCCCCGGTATTTTCGATCGCTACAAGATCAACAATGCCATAATCTTGGGCTTCTGTTGCTGACATAAAAACATCCCTTTCCATGTCTTCGGATACAACCCATAAAGGATTGCCCGTTCTTTGTACATAAACCCTTGTGAGGGTTTCGCGGAGTTTCAGTAGTTCTTCCGCTTCCAGGATAAATTCTCCTGTGGGTGCCTCATAAAAAGAACTAGCAGGTTGATGGATCATAACCCTGATGATATAACATAATGAACGATTCCTCTATCTCGCATGATTGGGCGAAGGGAAGGGATAAAGAATAACAAGCAGGGAGAAAAAGATAGAATTGAACAACCGTACAGGCATCTTTTGTGCATACGGCTCTGTAATGAAATTTTTTTTTTTCTCTTTTTTCATCGAAGAAAGAGACAAGTCGAATCTATCAGACCCAGATCGTTGAATGATCCATTTACCATCCTTCCTTTCGGAGTAATCAAAAAATACTATGATGGTTCCGTTGCTTTATATATTTATCTCGTCTGTGATTCAGCAATCCCAAAGTTTCTTTCTGATCCGATCAAATAAAAATAAGTAAAAAATGATCTTTTTTTTTTTTTTATTTTCACACTCTTTCATAACATAAATATTGGAAAGAGACTTCTGATGTGGAAGCAAAAAGGTTTGTGACGCTGAAATGGACCCCGATACATAAGATCAAGTCGGAAATAACCTTTCTTTCATACTACTATCTCGATACATAATTTCATATTATGAAAAAATAATAATAGTTTGCTCATATCGAACTTGAAATGCCATGCTATTATTACTTAATATTATTATTATTTTATTCATATTCCATATGGCGAAGGCATAGTCTTTTTTTCTCTCAAATAAAAAAACTCATTGGCGCCAAGCGTGAGGGAATGCTAGACGTTTGGTAATTTCTCCTCCAACCAGGATGAAAGATCCCATTGAAGCGGCTAATCCCATGCATATTGTATGTACATCTGGTGGCACAAATTGCATAGTATCATAAATAGCTATTCCTGGGATTACCCATCCGCCGGGAGAATTTATAAACAAATACAGATCCCTGGTATCATCCTCTATACTGAGATATACCATGAGACCAACAAGTTGATTCGAGATCTCGCTATCAACTTCTTGGCCTAAAAAAAGTAATCTTTCTCGATGAAGTCGGTTGATTAGGACAAAATTCTATTCCTTAGGAACCGTACACGCACCTTTGGGTGCATACGGTTCAAAAAATCAAAATTGAGAAAAAAAAAAAATAAATTGTCGATTCCAGCCCTATTTCTTTTTTCGTAGCGGGCTTTTTCTTCCATTTTTTAAGAAACATGAGTTTTGACTTGCTTCCCTATAAAATCAAAAAAGAATTCACTGAACTTATCGAGCTAACCCCTCATTGATGTATTGTTTCATCGAGATCTAAATCACGATGTAATTTTCTTGTTCCCGAATGGGCCTCTTCCACTCTTTTAGGTTTATGCTCTACTCCGGGTAAAGATCTGCCCGAATTCGATTTGCACATATAGGACAAATGATCCCAGTACCACTTCTTTTTGCTATGACTTCTTTTTTTTTTTTCAATTTGTTTCATTTTCATGCCTTCCACAAAATATTCGATGTATTCATCATATTATTCCATTAATTGGCAATTTGAGATCACTCATATGGTATAAAGGAATCATTTCTGATAGGGTGGTAATCATACATGGATTACCTTGGTATTTTCTGAACGGAGCCTGTATACTTCATTTTATTGGTCCAAGCCAACCATAAATTCTTTTAATTGAGAATATTGATCCTCCAACCAAATAAATTGATCTAATTGCACTTCACGCTTCGAATTATTGATGGTTCAATCAATCTTTCTTGGGCGAAACAGAGGATATCTCGATCGGGGGAGAGAACGGGGAAATCCCATATGACCCAATATGTCTGACAAGTCACACTATACGTCAACCCAAACTGCATCTTCCTCTCCAGGACTCCGAAAAGGTACTTTTGGAACACCAATGGGCATTAAATGAAAGAAAAATGAAGTATTCTATTTCACTTTGATGTGGAAACGTAACAAACAATGGTTTATTGTCTTCATAATATTGTCGTTTATCGTATTTTATCGATAGATTGGAAGATTCATAGAGGAAGACGGAATAAAGGAAAATTCTTACGAACGGATCGTTCGAATGAGAAACAAGTATCTATACATTCGCTCACAAAAAATAGGATTAATCCCCCCATTGCGTATTGGTACTTATTGGGTATAGAATAGATCTGCTTCTCTTTGTTCCTACGAACAGAATTGTTCAATTATTACTAACGGAACAGAATAAATATTAACCCTTGTTTCGAGATAATCCAATGAAAAGGTGAGGTCCATAGCATAGTTATTTCCAATGTGATAAAGTTACATAGTATCTATTTTTTCTTTGAGAAAGGGGTATTTCCATGGGTTTGCCTTGGTATCGTGTTCATACCGTCGTATTGAATGATCCCGGTCGGCTGCTTTCTGTCCATATAATGCATACAGCTCTAGTTTCCGGTTGGGCCGGTTCGATGGCTCTATACGAATTAGCAGTTTTTGATCCTTCTGACCCCGTTCTTGATCCAATGTGGAGACAGGGTATGTTCGTTATACCCTTCATGACTCGTTTAGGAATAAACAATTCATGGGGCGGTTGGAGTATTACAGGAGGAACTATAACGAATCCGGGTATTTGGAGTTACGAAGGTGTGGCCGGGGCACATATTGTGTTTTCTGGCTTGTGCTTCTTAGCAGCTATCTGGCATTGGGTGTATTGGGACCTAGAAATATTCTGTGATGAACGTACGGGAAAACCCTCTTTGGATTTGCCCAAGATTTTTGGAATTCATTTATTTCTCTCAGGGGTGGCTTGCTTTGGGTTTGGCGCATTTCATGTAACAGGCTTGTATGGTCCTGGAATATGGGTATCCGATCCTTATGGCCTAACCGGAAAAGTACAATCTGTAAATCCAGCGTGGGGTGCGGAAGGTTTTGATCCCTTTGTTCCGGGAGGAATAGCCTCTCATCATATTGCAGCAGGTACATTGGGTATATTAGCAGGTCTATTCCATCTTAGTGTCCGCCCACCCCAACGTCTATACAAAGGATTACGTATGGGCAATATTGAAACTGTCCTTTCCAGTAGTATCGCTGCTGTCTTTTTTGCAGCTTTCGTTGTTGCTGGAACTATGTGGTATGGTTCAGCAACTACCCCGATCGAATTATTTGGTCCCACTCGTTATCAGTGGGATCAGGGATACTTCCAGCAAGAAATATATCGAAGAGTTGGCGCCAGTCTAGCCGAAAATCTGAGTTTATCGGAAGCTTGGTCTAAAATTCCCGAAAAATTAGCTTTTTATGATTACATCGGTAATAATCCGGCGAAAGGTGGATTATTCCGGGCAGGCTCAATGGACAACGGGGATGGGATAGCTGTTGGATGGTTAGGACACCCTATCTTTAGAGATAAAGAAGGGCATGAACTTTTTGTACGCCGTATGCCTACTTTTTTTGAAACATTTCCAGTAGTTTTGGTGGACGGAGACGGAATTGTGAGAGCCGATGTTCCTTTTAGAAGGGCAGAATCGAAGTATAGTGTCGAACAAGTGGGTGTAACTGTTGAGTTCTATGGTGGCGAACTCAATGGAGTCAGCTATAGCGATCCTGCTACTGTGAAAAAATATGCTAGACGTGCCCAATTGGGTGAAATTTTTGAATTAGATCGTGCTACTTTGAAATCCGATGGTGTTTTTCGGAGCAGTCCAAGGGGTTGGTTCACTTTTGGACATGCTACGTTTGCTTTGCTCTTCTTTTTCGGACACATTTGGCATGGCGCTCGAACCTTGTTCAGAGATGTTTTTGCTGGGATTGACCCAGATTTGGATGCTCAAGTGGAATTTGGAGCATTCCAAAAACTTGGAGATCCAACTACAAGGAGACAGGTAGTCTGATACAACATTGCTCCGGTATCTTTCGCCTCTATATTTGATTTTTTTGATTTGACATAAGGTACCGTAGAAATATTGATTTGAATCATCGCCTTTCTTTGCTCTTGTCCTTTCTTTATCTGGGAAATAATCCTAAATGAACAGGTGTGGAAGCTATAATTGTAAACAACGATCGAATCTATGGAAGCATTGGTTTATACATTCCTCTTAGTCTCGACTTTAGGGATAATCTTTTTCGCTATATTTTTTCGAGAACCGCCTAAGGTCCCGACTAAAAAGATGAAATGATTTTTCATTATCTTAATTGAAGTAATGAGTCCCCCATATGGGGGACTCATTACTTCAATTAGTCTCCGTGTTCCTCGAATGGATCTCTTAGTTGTTGAGAGGGTTGCCCAAAAGCGGTATATAAGGCGTACCCTGTAAAGCTTACAAGTGAACCAGATATGGAGATGGCGACTAAGGTTGCTGTTTCCATTATTAGAGAATTTCAAGACCACGATGGATCTATGCTACGATAAGATCGTTTATTTACAACGGAATAGTATACAAAGTCAACAGATCTCAACCAATGCAATAGTATTTATGGCTACACAAACCGTTGAGGGTAGTGCTAGATCTGGGCCAAGACGAACTATTACAGGGGATTTATTGAAACCATTGAATTCAGAATATGGTAAAGTGGCTCCTGGATGGGGAACCACCCCATTTATGGGTGTCGCAATGGCTCTATTTGCGATATTCCTATCTATTATTTTAGAGATTTATAATTCTTCCGTTTTACTGGATGGAATTTCAATGAATTAGGTCCATAAGAACCAGAAGCCCTAGCTTTTCAATCAAAAATGAATCACTTAGGACTCAGATTTATAGTCCATTCTGGTAGTTTGACCGTGGAATTCCGTTGTTTCGGTATTTCCGGAATATGAGTGTGCGACTTGTTATAATTGATCCTATTGATAGTACAGAGAATGGGTCTGTCATCTCGACAGAGATGGTTCTGCCTCGTCGGATATTCATCCTAGTATCTGGAGCACGGAATATATGGAATAGATCAAGAAATATTTGAACTATGATTCATACCTACTATTCAGACCTCGTGACTGGACTTCAAAAAATTTTCAAACAAAGAGGTATTTGATAAATTGAACGATTTTTCTTCCTTTAGAATCATGCTTATTTTGACCGAAGGACAAATCTTTCTCTGGATTTTTAGTCATTACATCTATGAATAAGTGATGATCAAATAGTTCTTACTCATAGAACCCTTGGTCTTAGTTTTTGGGTTTTATTGAATCATCGTGGTTCTAGTATGAATCTGAGGTTTCAATCGATTCATAGGGTCTCAACAAGAGAATTCCTATCAAAAAAAAATAGTAAACAATAGTCAATCTGCATTACGCACAAACAAAAACAACAAATCAAATAACAAATAAATAGGGGAATAGAAGATTCAAGAGGCCTGTAACGATCAACATAAAGACAGATGAGCTAACTTGATATTTTGGCATTCTCATCACAACAAAGAAGAGAGTTCGGATTTTGGTTCCTTCGTATCTTCAGAGACGATTGAATCAAGTGGATAAATAAGAAATTTAAAATTTTCTATTACATATCCATTGTAATCAGTATTTGGGTGTTTCTGCTTGAGCCGTACGAGATGAAATTCTCATATACGGTTCTCAGAGGGGGAGTCCCCTTGGTTTACCTATCTCAATAAAGTATATGATTGGTTCGAGGAGCGTCTCGAGATTCAGGCGATTGCAGATGATATAACTAGTAAATATGTTCCTCCTCATGTCAATATATTTTATTGTCTAGGAGGGATCACACTTACTTGTTTTTTAGTACAAGTAGCTACGGGTTTTGCTATGACTTTTTACTATCGTCCGACCGTTACGGAGGCTTTTGCCTCTGTTCAATACATAATGACTGAAGCCAACTTTGGTTGGTTAATCCGATCAGTTCATCGATGGTCAGCAAGTATGATGGTCCTAATGATGATCCTACACGTATTTCGTGTGTATCTCACGGGCGGATTTAAAAAACCTCGCGAATTGACTTGGGTTACGGGTGTGGTTCTGGCTGTATTGACTGCATCGTTTGGTGTAACTGGTTATTCCTTACCCCGGGACCAAATCGGTTATTGGGCAGTAAAAATCGTGACAGGCGTACCTGAAGCTATTCCCGTAATAGGATCACCTTTAGTAGAGTTATTGCGTGGAAGTGCTAGTGTGGGTCAATCTACTTTGACCCGTTTTTATAGTTTACACACTTTTGTATTACCTCTTCTTACTGCCGTATTTATGTTAATGCATTTTCCAATGATACGTAAGCAAGGTATTTCAGGTCCTTTATAGAGAAGACAGATCATAGATATTTGTAATCGATCATATATAATTTCGGGGAGGAACAATAGTGTTTTATTGCTACAAATATGGATTATTGAAAAGAATAAGACATCTTTTTGGATATTTCTCTTCAACTAACTACGAAGTATTGTATTCTTTATTTGATACGAATAGTTGAAGTACATTCTCCGAAGAGAAGATGGATTATGGGAGTGTGTGACTTGAACTATTGATTGGGCCGTGCAGATATATGATTTTATCCGCCACATTGGAATTCACAACCAAATGTGTCTCTGTTCCAACCACCGCGTAGGTCCCCCTACAGAGGATAGGCTGGTTCGCTTTAGGAGAATCTTTTCTATGATCAGACCAAATCATGTTATGTTGTGCATGAACGGGCTCCGTAAGATCCAATAGAATAAAAGAAAATTAAGTAATGTGGCATGATCCAGATTATGTTTTATCTATTTACTTAAAGTATGGAAATGCATTCATTTCCTCTGCATCGATCCCAATCTATGATACTATCGGAGTGAAACAAGGGATCTAAGGAAGAACATAGGCTAGACTTTATTAGTAACAAGGAAATCCTTTGTATTAAGAAGACTCGAGATATTGTGGGGATAAACACTA